TGTGGTCATAATGCCCAAATTTCAAGTCAGCTCAGTTGCTCGTTCCAGGCCTCTTGAATCTTCTATTTACCTATTTCTTTGATTTGTTTTTTTTTGTGTAATGCAGCTTTACTCTTGTTTTCTTTATTAATGATAGGAATTCTCTTGTTAAGACCCTATGAATCGATGGAAACCCCAGATTCATACTCGAACCGCGATGATTCAATAAAACTTCAAACGAAATCCAAAGATTCCCTGAGTAAGAACCATTGGATCATCACTTATTGAATGATAGATATAATGACGAAAAATCCAAAGAAAGTTTTTTACTTGGATCAAAATAAAACAGGGGGGTTTAAAAAGAAAAGAAAAAGATTTCGATTTATAACTCTTTGGAAATTTTTTTGGAATCCGGTCACGGGGTGTGAATATTAAGTAGGAATCATAGTGAATATATATATTTTTTGGATCTATTTCATCTATTCCGTGCTCCAGATACGAGAATGAATATCCGACGAGGTAAAACCATCTATATCAAGATGACAGACCCACTCTCTGTACTATCAATAAGATCCATTATAACAAGTCACACACTCATATTCCGGAAATACAGAAAGAAATTCCACGATCGAACTACCAATAACAAAAAAATAGAATGAGATCAAAATCCAAAACCGAAATGCTTTATTTTGTATTGAAAAAGCTAAGAATTCGCGGTTATTGTGAATCTAATTCATTGAAATTCCGTCCAATAAAACGGAAGAATTATAAATTTCCAAAATAATAGATAAGAATACCGCAAATAGAGCCATTGCAAGACCCATCAAAGGGGTAGTTCCCCACCCAGGAGCTACTTTACCATATTCTGAATTTAATGGTTTCAATAACCCCCCTAAACCTGTTTTTTTTGGTCTAGCTCTAGAACTCTCCTCAGCAGTTTGTGTAGCCATACATCCTATTTTGTATTAATTGAGATCTGTTGACTTTGTATACCATTCCGTTGTAAATAAACGCTTTTTCCGAGATCCATTTTTTTGTTCTTGAAATTATCTAATAATGGAAACAGCAACCCTAGTCGCCATCTCTATATCTGGTTTACTTGTAAGTTTTACGGGGTATGCCTTATATACTGCTTTTGGGCAACCCTCTCAACAATTAAGAGATCCGTTCGAGGAACACGGGGACTAGTTGAAGTAATGAGCCTCCCAATGCTGGGAGGCTCTTCAATTGATATAATCAAAAATCATTTCGTCTTTTTAGTTTGAATTTTAGGCGGTTCTCGAAAAAAGATAGCGAAAAAAATGATCCCTAGAGTGGAGACTAAGAGGAATGTATAAACCAATGCTTCCATAAATTCGATCGTGCTTTACTTACAATTATAACTTCCGTACCTATTTATTTGAGATTATCTCTCCGATAAAGAAAAAGAAAGGGTCAAAGAAAAGGCGAAGAAGATTTTTCGGTTAACCTATGTGAAATCAACAAAATAAAGAAAAAAAAAATAACATAGAAATGCAATCCTGTATCAGACTGCTTGTCTTCTTGTAGTTGGATCTCCAAGTTTTTGGAATGCTCCAAATTCCACTTGCGTATCCAAATCCGGGTCAATACCAGCAAAAACATCTCTGAAGAGGGTTCTAGCACCGTGCCAAATGTGCCCGAAGAAGAAGAGCAGAGCAAACGAAGCATGCCCAAAAGTAAACCAGCCTCTCGGACTGCTACGAAAAACACCATCCGATTTCAAAGTAGCGCGATCTAATTCAAAAATTTCACCTAATTGAGCGCGTCTAGCATATTTTTTAACAGTAGCAGGGTCACTATAACTGACTCCATTGAGTTCGCCACCATAGAACTCGATGGTTACACCTACTTGTTCCACACTATACTTCGATTCTGCCCTTCTAAAAGGAACGTCGGCTCTAACAATTCCGTCTCCGTCTACCAAAACAACCGGAAATGTTTCAAAAAAAGTAGGCATACGACGTACAAAAAGTTCACGCCCCTCTTTATCTCTAAAGATAGGATGTCCTAACCACCCAACGGCTATTCCATCCCCGCTGTCCATTGAACCCGCTCTGAATAATCCCCCTTTTGCAGGATTATTCCCGATGTAATCATAAAAAGCCAATTTTTCAGGAATTTTAGACCACGCTTCTGATAAGCTTTGATTTTTGGCTAGCCCCGCGCCAACTCTTCGATATATTTCTTGCTGGAAGTATCCCTGATCCCATTGATAACGGGTGGGACCAAACAATTCAATAGGGGTAGTTGCTGAACCATACCACATAGTTCCAGCAACAACAAAAGCTGCAAAAAAGACAGCAGCAATACTACTGGAAAGGACGGTTTCAATATTGCCCATACGCAATCCCTTGTAGAGACGTTGGGGCGGACGGACACTAAGATGAAATAGACCCGCCAATATACCTAAAGTCCCCGCTGCAATATGATGAGAGGCTATTCCTCCTGGAACAAAAGGATCAAAACCTTCTACGCCCCATGCTGGATTTACAGGTTGTACCTCTCCAGTTAGTCCATAAGGATCGGACACCCAGATTCCAGGACCATACAACCCTGTTACATGAAATGCGCCAAAACCAAAGCAAGCTAGCCCTGAAAGAAATAAATGAATTCCAAAGATCTTGGGCAAATCTAAAGAAGGTTTTCCTGTGCGTTCATCAGAAAATATTGCTAAATCCCAATACACCCAATGCCAGATAGCTGCCAAGAAGCACAAGCCAGAAAACAGAATATGTGAGCCGGCCACACCTTCGTAACTCCAAATACCCGGATTCGTTACAGTTCCCCCTGTGATACTCCAACCACCCCATGAATTAGTTATTCCTAAACGAGTCATGAAGGGTATAACGAACATACCTTGTCTCCACATTGGATCAAGAACGGGGTCAGAGGGATCAAAAACGGCTAATTCATATAAAGCCATCGAACCGGCCCAACCAGCAACCAAAGCTGTATGCATTATATGGACAGCCAGCAAACGGCCAGGATCATTCAATACGACGGTATGCACACGATACCAAGGCAAACCCATGTAAATACCCCTTTATCAACGAAAAATAGACACTATGTAACTTTATTGCATTGGAAAAACGATGCTCTGGACCTCCCCTTTTCGGTGGATTCTCTCGGAGAAAGGATTAATAGTTGTTATATTCTTGTTTTTTTAGTAAAAACGTAACAATTCGGTTCGTAGGAACAATGAGAAGCAGATCTATTCTATATCCGATAAGTACCAATACGCAATGGGGGTGGATCCCATTTTCTATGAACGAATACATATAGTTGTTAATCATTCAAAAGACCTATCGTAATAATTTTTCCATAAAAATAAAAGACACTATGATTAAGACAATCAAGGCATTCTGACGCTTCCACACCAAGCCGGCCGCGGGTTGATTACACATGAGAGAGCCCGACCCGCCTAAGGCCGATAACAAAACATTTACTCTAACTTCTTTAACTTCTTTTAGGGTCGCGGTTTTCTTGCTCGCTTTTTATTTTTATGCCGATTGGTATGCCTAAAATCCCTTTCCTGCTTGACGGAGACGAAGAAGATGAAGAGGAAGACGACGCGACTTGGGTTGACCTGTATAACGTACTTTATCGAACCAGATCCATCTTTTTAGGCGACGCAATTCACTTCGAGGTCGCGAATCACATTGCTGGGCTGATGATATTTCTCACCATACAGGATGCGACTCAAAATCTTTATTTCTTTATAAACTCTCCCGGCGGGCTGGCAGTAGCCGGATTACTCATTTATGATACTATGCAATACGTAACACCTCCTGTGTATACACTAGGCCTGGGGGTACTCGCCTCAATGGCATCCTTTCTACTGGTCGGCGGAGAAACGTCCAAACGCCTAATGGGCCCTAACGGTAGGGTAATGATACATCAGCCCGAGTCCGATTATACTCACAAAGACCAATCGCTAGAGGTACAACTGGACTCAGGGGAAGTAGAAGACATTCGCAAAATGGTCATAAGGGTTTATCTAGAAAGAACAAGGCTACCCCGGGAGGTTCTAAACGACCATTTGGAAAGAAATTATTTTATGACAGCAACCGAAGCCAAATATTATGGAATTGTTGATGATATAGGGATTCAAAATCTTCTTGCTCGTCTACGGGCTGAAAGTGCTAGTCAGGACAATTCTCTCGACCCCGACGCACCGGATGAAAGTGCTAGTCAGGACAATTCGCTCGACCCCGACGCACCGGATGAAACCAGACCCCCAAAATTGCGATAAGTTTGCCTTTCGTTTTCCCTTTAAAATGACTACGAAAAAAAAAAAAGGAAAAAAAGGCGATGTCAACGCATCTGGGAAGAAACACTTGCTCCTTCTTTATTGTAGTGTATATCTTTATTGTAATGTATAAATTGTAATCCATAGGGGCTCGGATGTATATGGAAGCAGTTACGATAAGAAAGAACCACTTGGGTTTGTACACGGAATTCCTAATTCCAATTGAAATGTACACGGATTCGTTAGATAATGGTGTCCCCTAAACGAAAAAACAGCCCTTTCCAAACGAGCATTCTCCCAAAACATCCATTTTAATTTAAATTCTTTTTTACGAGATGTTTTGATTGCACGTCCCTTACCTTCTCCTAATCACAACCGCGGAGTTTCATAATGTCGACGGTTGTTCCTAATTGTTCCTAAGCAGACCGGGTTTGGATTGATCTAAACCCACCCACTCATTATGGATACGATTCAAGATGCCAACTATTAAACAACTTATTAGAAACACAAGACAGCCAATCAGAAATGTCACGAAATCGCCCGCCCTGCGGGGATGTCCTCAGCGCCGAGGAACATGTACTAGGGTGTATGTGCGACTCGTTCAGATCCTCGCTCGGACAAAATAAAGGAAACTCATTTTCAAGTCTCAATGTCAGTACCTGTGAATGGGATAAAATGGAAGCAAGGGCCGTTCACTAAAAAAGACATAAAAAAAAGATATATTCTAGCGTGTTGGAATTTATGGTTTCCATTGGTGCAAATCCAATCATTTCAATTTTGAATTGAAGATGAAAAAATTCCCCATTGGTAACAAATGGTTATCCATTAAGCGGGGGAAATGCCATTTTCAAAGCAGAAATCTCATGCCTCTACTTTGGAAAAATTGGAAAAAACGGACTAAAAGGGTCAGCGACTCAGCTAATCTTCATAATTCAATATCGTTACTGTATAGGTAGGTCTCGTTGTGAAAGACCTATGACTAGATAATTCATGGGTAGAGCCAGAGAATGTGAACTGTACACGTTCCCAATGGCATTGATTAAATGAAGTAAGGGGCTCCGGTGTATAGAGAGGACCTCACCGTTTAAGACGTAACCATAGAAACGAAGGAACCCACCATTTCTTTATTCATTTCTATTGAGTATTTTTTTATCTTTTATGTTTTTTAATACCGAGTATCAATACAATTTCTTATTTCGAGGTGAAATGCCGATAAAAAAAAAAAGAAAAATCGTGGTCGGGAAGGTTATAGTAGCCAAAGCCGTTGGAATTTTTGTTTTATACGTTGGAAGAATCCGTTTTGTTATTAAGAAACTAGGAAAGAGGAAAAGAATAACTGAAAGAAAAGAAATTGATTAGTTATTCATTAAAGTTTCATTTATTCAATGACCAGAATTAGACGGGGATATATAGCTCGTAGACGTAGAACAAAAACGCGTTTCTTTGCATCAAGCTGGCGGGGGGCTCGTGGAAACCTGACTCGAGCAATCATTCAACAGAGAATAAGAGCTTGGTTTTCGTCTCATCGAGATAGAACTAGACAAAAGAGAGATTTTCGTCGTTTGTGGATCACTCGAATAAATGCAGCAATTCGCGAGAATGGGAGATCCTCTATTTATAGTAAATTAATACACAATCTGTACAAGAGGCAGTTGTTTCTTAATCGTAAAATGCTTGCCCAACTAGCTATATTAAATAGGAATTGTCTTTATATGATTTCCAATCAGATCCTAAAAGAAGTAGATTGGCAAGAATCCGCTACAATATTGGAAATCTAGTGCGCTGGAGAATGAACTCCGGGAAGGTAGAGTAGAAATTAATAGGATAAGGAGAATATGATAAAAAAGAGAATATGATAAAGCCGCTCAAAATAAAATCAGTAAAGACGTCCAATATCCAATAAAAAAAGATTTCTTGTTCCCACATTCTTGTTTTTTCTTACAATACAACAATCTAAGCAAGATTGGATTCTCGAATTTTTCAAACAAACTCTCAACTAATTCAATCGAGGAGTAAGCTTTTTTTTTTATTTATTTCTGGTTCTAAGACCAACAGTTCGGGCGGTCGACTGGCTTCTTTTAAACCGTTGCGCCTTCGGACGAAAAGGTAATAAAGATAAAATACGAGCTTGTTTTATAGCAATAGTAATTAATCTTTGTTGTTTTAAAGTCAATCTATTTACCCGTCTCGATAAAATTTTTCCTTGTTGACTAATAAATCGACTAATTAAACTGATGTTTCTATAATCAATTCGATCCCCCGATTGGATCGGGGGCAAACGCCTACGAAAAGATCGCTTAGATTTAAGAAAGAGTCGCTTGGATTTATCCATGGTTTGTTTAGTCCTTATCCTGAAAATACTAGTTGAATCTGATCCAAAAAAAATGAGAATGACAAAAGGAAAGGGTTTCGTTTTTTCTTTTTTCTATTCTAGAAAAGTTATTAGAGATTTAAGCCATATCATAGATTCTAGAAATCCTGTTCCCTATAACAATTAAGAATACGGTGTGTCCCTTTTCATGTTCCTTGTAAAAAAAAGACAGACACTTGACTCTTGATTCGATCTATTTCTTTATCTCCCCGTGAATTGTCTGTTTGTAGCAATAGGGACAGAATTTTTTCAATTCCAATTGACCAGGCGTATTGTGTCGATTCTTTTCAGTAATATATCTGGAAATACCCGTTGATTCCTTAGTAACACCCCCTCGAACACAATTGGTACATTCCAAGATAACCGTTACACGGGCATCTTTACCCCTGGCCATAACATAAACCCCCTTTGAGTTTTTGATTTAACCAACCCCTCTTTTTTCCGATCTAAAGGTAAAAAAAAGGAAGGAAAAAAAGAAATAGAAGTTGCTCTAACTAGAAATTTGCAAAGATTTCGTTGCAATCACAACAAAATATAGTATAATAGTAAGTAATATTCAATTAAATAAATAAAAATAATCTAAATTAATATACATAGAAATTAATATACATAGAAAAAAGTAAAATAACGATTTCTAACTCTCTTTCATTTAGTTCTATTTACAATAGAATTCTATTCGAAGATAGTCTTATTTCATTTCAATATCTTGTATGATATTCTTGTTTTAGACAAATTTGCGCTCTCACGATATTTTTTATCAATTGAATTGGATGCGTAAACCAAATTTTGCCGGGGTTGAATCTACGTTTTTATTTCTCTTTCCTCCTTTACTTTATTGTACTTAATCGGATCGAATTCTATTTTAGATACAAGAAAAGAGGGGGAGGGCTTAGTAAAAGATCTTTTGATTCTATCTCTAATCTTCTTCACCACCTCCCACGTCAATAGTTAATAACTAGGAAAAAAAGGGGAATGTCAAGGCATCCGGGAAGAAACGATTGATCTCTATCAATAGACCCGCTAAAGCCCCGAACCAGAGAGCACTTAGTACCGGTGCGACGGAAAGATATGTTTTTAGATCTCGCATTGAAAATCCTCCTTCTTTATTGTAATGTATAATTGTAATCCATAGGGGCTCGGATGTATATGGAAGCAGTTACGATAAGAAAGAACCACTTGGGTTTGTACACGGAATTCCTAATTCCAATTGAAATGTACACGGATTCGTTAGATAATGGTGTCCCCTTTCTTAAAACCGAAAAAACAGCCCTTTCCAAACGAGTATTCCCCCAAAACATTCATTTTGAGTTCTTTTTTACGATTCATCTAATATATATTATATATAATAATATATAAGTCTTCGAATAACTAATCACTAATAATATATATATTAGATATATAAGCCTTCTATTATTAGATGGTTGTTATATGAGACCAAAAAAAGAAATGGCAAGATAACTTGTATATCAATGGATATGGCTAAGGATAAAAAATAAGGATTTGGAAAACAAGACAGGAATTCTCTACAATGACACAGCCGACCAATTGAAAGGGATGTAGCGCAGCTTGGTAGCGCGTTTGTTTTGGGTACAAAATGTCACGGGTTCAAATCCTGTCATCCCTACCTATTACTTCTCCTCTGAGCAGTAACGATTGAAATTGATTCAAATCATGCATACAGAATCGTTTTTTAGTCTAGGTATATATAAGATATGTATGCTATATGATAGCATACAAGAGGTATTGGGATTACAAAACAAAAGATTCGTCCTTACATACAGCCTTAGCTATTGGGATTAGAAAGCGCTCTTAGTTCAGTTCGGTAGAACGCGGGTCTCCAAAACCCGATGTCGTAGGTTCAAATCCTACAGAGCGTGATTCGGGTCTTGGTTAGGTTAAGACGAGACACTATTTGAACTCCTCTTTTCTTTAATTCACAGGAGGTCAATCCAAAAAAGATGTTAATTAATTAATCAAAGGTCCAGCTGATCGCCACGCCTGTATTGTAAATATGCAGTTACAAATAATCCAGCTAAAGTAATAGGAATTAGACCTAAGACAATTCCAAATAGAAAAACTTCAATCATTTGAATTTGTTTGAAAGGAAAAAGGAGAGGTAATATCTATCCCTAAATAGTAATCCGCATTGCCCATGAATCTCAACGAGCACTAATTGGAAATTGACGCGGTAAGGAACCATAGAATACCACCAAAAGATTTCCTTTTATGAGCTCTATTCAGTCAATTAATTTCAAATAAGTCGTATCTTGGTCAGACCAATAAATAAAACTGAGGTTATAGTTAAAGCCGCTAGTAGAAAACCGAAAAAACTAGTTATAGTAAGCATAAGGATCCAGGGGCTAAATGAAATATGTTCTTTTTTTATCCATATGTTGAGAAAGCACTTTCCTAAGTTTCCAATATTGAAATGAAAGAAAAAGTTCACATCCCAGTTGTTAACTCATCAATCATTATAAACGGTATTAACAAAAAGAGAGAAGAGAGGATGGGAGATAGAAAAAGAAATCAATTAATCATTTGTAACATCTACCCATCCCGGAATTAGGAAGCGCGGTATTTCTTAGCCAACTCTTGAAGAAACCAATATTGAAACAATAATAAGGAAGAGGGGCGGCGTGTAATCATTCACAAAATCAAACTTTTTTGAATTCATACGGAACAAAATTAGAAAATCATTTCGATTTTGATCTTTTTTTTTTTTTTTTTTTTTTCGTATTGAATCTATTTTTTTATTTTACAGTACAATAAAAAGTGACCCTCGAATACCTTTCATTTGAGATATTATGTGAACTACTACTGCTACTGAATTTAATGAGTCAAAATGAAAAAAAAAAGCAAATAATATTCAAACAAATAAAGGAAATGGAAATGAAATTGAGTTTAGAAAGGGTATCGCACGATCAGATCAATCAAGAAAATCAAATCTTTAGTTTCGTCCAAATAGATTCTGAGACCAGTAATTACAAATTTTCCTTTCGAAGTTATACATTTTTTCTAGATTTATTAGATAATATTAGATGATTCGAAATTGTCTTTTCATATCCTAAACCGCCGCCGCTCTCGTAATTAGTTCAAGAAACAACCTTTCAATCGAATACAACAAAACAATGCGTGTATCACAATTCTTGATTATTACAAGTCTATTTTTTCGTTGTTCTCTTTCTAGTATCAATACTATATATTACGCTTACTTCTTACTCTACGAATAACCAATTCCTCTGAAAATGAAAAAAAAAAAAAAAAAGATTCTACCAAAAACTTCTACAGTTTACACCTACAGCAAGGGATATTTTTCAATTTCGCATCTAATTGAATTATCCCAAATATGAGAATCCCCCTCATCACTTATTAGAAAGCAA